TTCCATGCCTCATTTCATAGGGAAGCCCAAAGTGGCTCTATTTCATTTTATTTCACTTCCTAGCACTTCCTATCATTTAATATCCATCCCTTTGGTCTTATTGACATAAGAGATGTCATTTATAGTCTATCTCTTTCTATATATGGAAAGTCAAGAAATTCTCATCGAAACATCGAGAAATTGTGCATATAGAAAACTCTAAAGAAAGAAAAAAAGGAGACCCATGCCATGAAAGAAAGAAAAAAAGGAGACCCATGCCATGATTTTCAAATCTTTTCTACTTAGTAGTCTAAGTTTATCGATGAGGATAATTAATTCGGTCGTTGTGGTCGGACTCTATTATGGATTTCTGACCCCATTCTCCATAGGTCCCTCTTAGATCTTCTTTCTCCAATCTTGGGTTAGGGAAGAAGGAGATATTCGCGACTACTGGCGGTTTCATTATGGGGCAGCTCATGATCTTCATATCGATCTATTATCCACCTCTGCATCTATTCTTTCTTAGCTAAACGGGTGGAAGATCCATCCAATTTGGTTATATCATGGACTCGAAAAACGGATCTGAATGTGACTGAAATGCACGATCTTCACAGGTATCACTTTTCACGATACCTAAACCTAAAAGGTGGAATAGCGATTTTCGAACCATTTCCTATAAGAGAATGGTTTCCATTACTTTGAGAAATGGATTCTATATCAAACTATAGCTATTGCATTAAAGAAGAAACTAATAGAAGTCGAAGACGCGGAATGGTAGTGAATAGAGAAAAAGATTCTTCTGATTTTCTTGTTCCTGAAAATATTCTATCTATCTCCTAGACGCCGTAGAGAATTGAGAATTTTCATGTCTTTCAATTCTCGTACTCGTAATTGGAAAGTTACGGAAGGAGATCCATCATTTTGCAATGAAAACAACATAAAAAACTCTGGACAATTTCGAAATCAGACCAAGCGTCTTAATACATATGCAAAAAAATTCATTATTGGCCCACCATTGATTACAAGATTTAGCTTTTATGAATCGCTATTGGTTTGATACGAGTAATGGCAGCCGTTTCAGTATGTTAAGGATACAGATGTATCCACAATTCATTTAGAGTTACTTAATAGCCTATTTCTTATACTATATCTCTATCCCGTGAAATTCTCGAGCCGAAAGATGGATGCATATGCTGTGTTTCATTTTGCTAAATTATATCAATTAAATGGTATATCAATTCTATAAATTGGATATAGCAATAAATAAATCAGCAAAATTCTTTTATTTTAGATAGAAGAAACATTTCTTCTATCTAAAATAAAAGAATGTACCCTTCTATGCAAATTGGATTTGCATCGATAAAATAAATCCAAATTCCAGATTCCAGCAGTAGATGAATAATTGCAAATTTTTGTGTGTACGAGATTAGAATAACTTCAAAATAACTGACATAATTTTTTATTTTTCCTGATCAGAAAAATACATGAAAAAGAAAGGAGGTAGAAAAATTTTTTGATTTATGGTTAAAGAAGAAAAACAGGAAAACAGGGGTTCTGTTGAATTTCAAGTATTCAGTTTCACCAATAAGATACGGAGACTTGCTTTACATTTGGAATTACACAAAAAAGATTTTTCATCGGAAAGAGGTCTACGAAGACTTTTGGGAAAACGTCAACGTTTGCTGGCTTATTTGGCAAAGAAAAATAGAGTACGTTATAAGAAATTAATCAGTCAGTTGGATATTCGGGAGAAGTAATTTAATCGTTCGAATTTTTTTCTTATTTTATTAGTAGTCTTATAGTAGTCTTAGATTTTGCATTTTGATGAGCCTCGTTTTGAGGAATTCATGGAATAATCCATTTTCATGGAAAAAAGAATAAGAACAAGGATATGAGTCTACCGCTTACAAGAAAAGATCTCATGATAGTCAATATGGGCCCTCAACACCCATCAATGCATGGTGTTCTTCGACTGATCGTTACTCTCGATGGTGAAGATGTTATTGATTGCGAACCCATATTAGGGTATTTACACAGAGGAATGGAAAAAATCGCGGAAAACAGAACTATTATACAATACTTGCCTTATGTAACACGGTGGGATTATTTAGCTACTATGTTTACAGAAGCAATAACGGTAAATGCACCTGAATTCTTGGAGAATATTCAAATACCCCAAAGAGCCAGCTATATTAGGGTAATTATGTTAGAATTGAGCCGTATAGCTTCTCACTTATTATGGCTTGGACCTTTTATGGCGGATCTCGGGGCACAGACTCCTTTTTTCTACATTTTTAGAGAGAGAGAATTGATATATGATCTATTTGAAGCTGCTACAGGTATGCGAATGATGCATAATTACTTTCGCATCGGAGGGGTAGCTGCCGATCTACCTTATGGATGGATGGATAAATGTTTAGATTTCTGTGATTATTTTTTACGAGGAGTTGTTGAATATCAACAACTTATTACACAGAATCCTATTTTTTTAGAACGAGTTGAAGGAGTCGGTTTTATTAGCGGAGAAGAAGCTGTAAATTGGGGCTTATCGGGCCCAATGTTACGAGCTTCTGGAATACAATGGGATCTTCGTAAAATTGATCCTTATGAGTCTTACAATCAATTTGATTGGAAAGTACAATGGCAAAAAGAAGGAGATTCGTTAGCTCGCTATTTAGTACGAATCAGTGAAATGAGGGAATCCATAAAAATTATCCAACAAGCTGTAGAGAAAATTCCGGGAGGACCTTATGAGAATTTAGAAGCCCGACGCTTTAAGAACGCAAAGAATTCCGAATGGAATGATTTTGAATATCGATTTCTTGGTAAAAAACCTTCACCCAATTTTGAATTATCAAAGCAAGAGCTTTATGTAAGAGTAGAAGCTCCAAAAGGTGAATTAGGAATTTATCTGATAGGAGATGATAGTCTTTTCCCCTGGAGATGGAAAATTCGTCCACCTGGTTTTATTAATTTACAAATTCTTCCTCAGCTCGTTAAAAAAATGAAATTGGCTGATATCATGACGATATTAGGTAGTATAGATATCATTATGGGAGAAGTTGACCGTTGAAATGATAATAGAGGTAGAAACTATCAATTCTTTTTCGAAATCGGAATTATTAAAAGAAGTCTACGGACTGATATGGATTCTACCCATTTTGACCCTCCTACTGGGAATCACAATAGAAGTACTCGTAATTGTGTGGTTAGAAAGAGAAATATCTGCAGCGATACAACAACGTATTGGTCCTGAATATGCTGGCCCACTGGGACTGCTTCAAGCTATAGCGGATGGAACTAAGCTACTTTTAAAAGAGGATATCCTCCCATCCCGAGGAGATATTCCTTTATTTAGCATTGGTCCCTCTATAGCAGTCATATCCGTTTTATTAAGTTTTTTAGTTATCCCTTTGGGATATCGTTTTGTTTTAGCTGATCTTAGTATTGGTGTTTTTTTATGGATTGCTATTTCAAGTATTGCTCCTATTGGTCTTCTCATGGCGGGATATAGCTCAAATAATAAATATTCTTTTTCAGGCGGTCTACGAGCGGCTGCTCAATCTATTAGTTATGAAATACCATTAACTTTTTGTGTACTAGCAATATCTCTACGTGCGATTCGTTAAAATGGGATCTTTTTCCTCTAAAATACATTGAATGCTTATCTTCCTTTGCTTATTCTGTATTCGGATTGGTAAGTTAAACTAAATAGCTATATGAGTGAAACAAAACAGCTTATTAATTTGTAGTAAAAATATAAAATCTCATTTCCTATGTACAAGAAAAAAGTTCAAGTAAACATAAGCAGTGTAAACTCTTTACCCCAAGGTTGAGATTGTTTGATTAGTCATCATATCTTGAAGCGGGCAAGAATAAAGGATTCGCAATATGGAATTCCATTACTAGAATATTTTGAGTTATTACTATAACTTATAACCATAAGGCAATCCAGCAAAAGTTAGTGAGGGATTAGAAACACTAAAGTACATACAGGATTAGTAATGAGAGAATCTAAATCATTAGACATTTTTCCTCATAAAAGGAATCGTAATAAAGACTTGAAATTGGTAGAAATGATCAAGTAGTACTTTCTTCGGATTCCGGTCTAGAGTATGTTCCCATTCACTTGTTAAAGAAATGGCTATCAAGAACGAATTAACCCTTTATTCTTTTTTTCTTTTTAAGTATACCCTTCCCCGGGAAAGAAGAATAGGACAAAAGATATGGAATGCAATAGAAAAAAGGATCTTTATTTATTCTTTCCTTCCTTTATCCCTATTCATACAGAATTCCTCATGAACTAATGCACAATTCTTTCCATTTATTAATTGCTATAACGAGTGTTTTATTCCAATATTAAGTTATTACCGAACAAAGAAAAATTAAAATTTTATTATATAAAGGATGAGATCAATTCGGAAGCGCTTTTTTGTTATTCTAGCAGACAGAATTGCTTTGGTCTAATTTGGGACTTTCCAATCAATTTTATCTTACCTAATTCTATCTACGCCCAGGGAATAATACCGAAACTACGCCCAGGGAATAATACCGAAATGAAACAATCTTTTCTTTTTTTCTGATCATAGAGGAGCCGTATGAAGCTAAGGTTTCATGTACGGTTTTGGAATAGCGGTGGGAACTGTGATGTTATCATCGACTATGATTATCTAACAGTTCAAGTACAGTTGATATAGTTGAAGCACAGTCCAAATATGGTTTTTTGGGGTGGAATCTTTGGCGTCAGCCTATAGGTTTTCTAGTTTTTCTAATTTCTTCTTTGGCAGAATGTGAAAGATTACCCTTTGATTTACCAGAAGCGGAAGAAGAATTAGTAGCAGGTTATCAAACCGAATATTCTGGTATTAAATATGGTTTATTTTATCTTGTTTCTTACCTAAATTTATTAGTTTCCTCTTTATTTGTAACTGTTCTATACTTAGGCGGGTGGAATTTATCTATTCCCTATATATCCTTTTTTGGATTTTTCCAAATGAATAAAATAATGGGAATTTTGGAAATGGTAATAGGTATCTTTATTACATTAACTAAAGCTTATTTATTTCTCTTCATTTCTATCACAATAAGATGGACTTTACCCAGGATGAGAATGGATCAGTTATTAAATCTTGGATGGAAATTTCTTTTACCTATTTCTCTGGGCAATCTCTTATTAACAACTTCTTTCCAACTAGTTTCACTATAAATAAGATAATACAATAACAGTAAGAATATTTTCAACACAAAAGTTCTCTCAAACAAGAGAAAGAAACATACCTTTTTCATACATATTTAGAATATGTTCCCTATGCTAACTGGGTTCATTAGTTATGGTCAACAAACAATACGCGCCGCAAGATACATTGGTCAAGGTTTCATAATTACCTTATCCCACACAAATCGTTTACCTATAACGATTCACTACCCTTATGAAAAATCAATTACATCGGAGCGTTTCCGGGGGCGAATACACTTTGAATTTGATAAATGCATTGCTTGTGAAGTATGTGTTCGCGTATGCCCGATAGATCTACCTCTTGTGGATTGGAGATTTGAAAAGGATATTAAAAGGAAACAATTGCTTAATTATAGTATTGATTTCGGAGTTTGTATATTTTGTGGTAACTGTGTTGAATACTGTCCAACAAATTGTTTATCGATGACTGAAGAATATGAACTTTCCACTTATGATCGTCATGAATTGAATTACAATCAAATTGCTTTGAGTCGGTTACCAATCTCCATAATGGGAGATTACACAATTCAAACAATTAGGAATTCGCCTCAAAATAAAATAGACGAAGAAAAATCTTGGAATTCAAGAACGATTACTGATTACTAGGTATTAGGATTTTTTTTTGTTAGAAAAATCCATTTTTACTAACTATAACGAGAAAAGAATAACTATAGCTTAATAACTTATATACATATAAAAATATACATATAAAAAAAAAATCCTAATATCTTTTTCCTTCCTTGAATCTTTTAGTTTTAGTCAGTTCATGAAAAATTTTATACTATAAATTTCTTCTTATCCATAATGGATTTACCTGGACCAATACATGAGATTCTTGTGCTATTTGGGGGATTTATTATTCTACTAGGGGGTCTAGGAGTAGTATTACTTACCAACCCAATTTATTCTGCCTTTTCGCTGGGATTAGTTCTTGTTTGTATATCCTTATTCTATTTTTTATTGAATTCCTACTTTGTAGCTGTCGCACAACTTCTTATTTATGTGGGAGCCATAAATGTCTTGATCATATTTGCTGTAATGTTTGTAAACGGCTCAGAGTGGTCTAAAGATAAGAATTTTTGGACTATTGGAGATGGGTTTACTTTACTCGTTTGTATAACTATTCCTTTTTCACTAATGACTACTATCCCAGATACGTCGTGGTATGGAATTCTTTGGACTACAAGATCAAACCAAATAGTAGAACAGGGTCTCATAAATAACGTTCAACAAATTGGGATTCATTTAGCAACCGATTTTTATCTTCCGTTTGAACTCATTTCCCTAATTCTTCTAGTTTCTTTAATAGGTGCAATTACTATGGCTCGACAATAAGAAATACTTAGAATGAGTCAAAATTCTTAGAATTTCAAATATAAAATAAATAACTAAACAATCACAATTTTGATTTAGTAAAACCCATCTACTGCCAACACAACAAATACTTTCTTTTCTCTTTTGTTGCGTAATTGTTCTATTCTAATTAATTGAATCGGTTCAATTCTTGTCCTCATATTGAAATGAATCGAGATTGATAAGGAGTTAGTTAATGATGTTTGAGCATGTACTTTTTTTGAGTGTCTATTTATTTTCGATTGGTATCTATGGATTGATCACAAGCCGAAACATGGTTAGAGCTCTAATATGTCTTGAACTTATACTGAATTCAATTAATCTAAATCTCGTAACATTTTCTGATCTATTTGATAGTCGCCAATTAAAAGGAGACATTTTCGCGATTTTTGTTATAGCCCTTGCGGCTGCTGAAGCAGCTATTGGACTATCCATTCTTTCTTCCATCCATCGTAACAGGAAATCAACTCGTATCAATCAATCGAATTTTTTGAATAATTAGACATAGAATCCTCTAAACAAAGGCACATATATAATAATACAGAACATTAAGATGAATAGAAATCTGATCTTATTTTTTCATTAGTATTTAATAATATCCATTTTTTGAGTAGGTTATTTCAGAGTATTCTTTTTTACTTAATTGAATATTGCATTTTTACAATCCATTGATATTGCAATTTGAATATTGCAATAATTTATATTGAAAAGATGATACCCAATTTATTGGTTAATTCAAATTAGTATATAGAATTCATGTAATTATGACTGTTGAAGTCTTAAATTCAAGTCTCTTGGTTCTTTTCACGCTTTTTTACAAACGGATTAAGAAATATATTATTATTTGTTAAAGTTTGGATAAACCATTGCTTCGTCTGGTGTCTACAATACATCTAATTTATATAGTACTAATTTCATTTTTACCAGATTGAAAATTTTTATGTTGAAAAGGAAAATTTAGAGATCCAATGTCACATTCTGTAAAAATTTATGATACATGTATAGGATGCACTCAATGTGTACGAGCTTGTCCAACAGATGTATTAGAAATGATACCTTGGGATGGATGTAAAGCCAAGCAAATTGCTTCCGCGCCGAGAACCGAAGATTGTGTGGGTTGTAAGAGATGCGAATCTGCCTGCCCAACAGATTTTTTAAGTGTCCGCGTTTATTTAGGGCCTGAAACAACCCGCAGCATGGCTCTATCTTATTGATACGTTACAAAAAACTCCACTTGAATCGTCTGATTCCTCTTTACCGAAGAAGCCTGTGCTCGAAATAATTGAGCATGGGCTTTTCTGGTCAAAACGTATCTTGTCTTTATTACTTTATCATGAGTTATTTTCCTTGGTTAACAATACTTGTTGTTTTGCCGATATTTGCAGGTTCATTAATTTTCTTTTTACCTCATAAAGGAAATAAAATAGTTAGGTGGTATACTATATCTATTTGTTTATTAGAATTCCTTCTAATGACTTATGCATTCTGTTATCATTTCCAATTGGAGGATCCCTTAATCCAATTAAAGGAGGATTCTAAATGGATAGATGTTTTGGATTTCCACTGGAGATTGGGAATCGATGGACTTTCATTAGGATCCATTTTATTGACAGGATTTATCACTACTTTAGCTACTTTAGCGGCTTGGCCGGTTACCCGGAATTCGCGATTATTCTATTTCCTGATGCTAGCAATGTATAGCGGTCAAATAGGATTATTCTCTTCACGAGACCTTTTACTCTTTTTTATCATGTGGGAGTTAGAATTAATCCCTGTTTACTTACTTTTATCCATGTGGGGGGGAAAGAGGCGTCTGTATTCAGCTACCAAGTTTATTTTGTATACTGCAGGCGGTTCCATTTTTTTCTTAATTGGAGTTCTGGGTATGGGGTTATATGGTTCCAATGAACCCGGATTAGATTTGGAAAGATTGATTAATCAATCATACCCTGCAACATTGGAAATACTACTGTATTTTGGCTTCCTTATTGCTTATGCTGTCAAATTGCCAATTATACCTCTACATACGTGGTTACCAGATACCCATGGGGAAGCGCATTACAGTACATGTATGCTTTTAGCCGGAATTCTATTAAAGATGGGAGCATACGGATTGATTCGGATCAATATGGAATTGTTACCTCATGCTCATTATCTATTTTCCCCCTGGTTGGTAATAATAGGAGCGGTGCAAATAATCTATGCAGCTTCAACTTCTCTTGGTCAACGAAATTTCAAAAAAAGAATAGCCTACTCCTCCGTATCCCACATGGGTTTCATAATTATAGGAATTGGTTCCATAACCAACATTGGACTAAATGGAGCTCTTTTACAAATATTATCCCATGGATTTATCGGTGCTACACTTTTTTTCTTAGCGGGAACGGCTTGTGATAGAGTGCGTCTTGTTTATCTCGAAGAATTGGGGGGAATATCTATTCCAATGCCAAAAATTTTTACCATGTTTAGTAGCTTTTCAATGGCTTCTCTTGCCTTGCCAGGAATGAGCGGTTTTGTTGCAGAATTAGTAGTATTTTTTGGACTAATTACTAGTCCAAAATTTATGTTAATGCCAAAAATGCTAATTATTTTTGTAATGGCAATTGGAATGATATTAACTCCTATTTATTTATTATCTATGTTACGCCAGATGTTCTATGGATACAAGCTATTTCATGTTCCAAATGAACATTTTGTGGATTCTGGACCACGGGAACTGTTTCTTTTAATCTGTATCTTTTTACCAGTAATAGGAATTGGTATTTACCCAGATTTAGTTCTTTCGCTATCCGTTGACAGGGTAGAGGCTCTATTATCCAATTATTATCCTAAATAGGATTTTCTTTTTTTAACTAGTCCGCTCTATATTTCATCGTGGAAAAAAATTCCATAGTGGAAAAAACATAAAATTCAAAAAAAAAAAGTAAAAAAATCTAATTAGATCTATCTCGAATTTTTGAGAACCCTTTGAAAAGACGTTCAAGGGGTTCTCAAATCAAACAAAAAAGGAAAAAAAACCTTCATATCATAAAAAAATGAGGGTTTTATGTTATGTAATCATTTAGATGGTAATGTAAATGAACCATAACTATGTAAACCTATTCCTAACAGATTGATACCAAAATAGCAGATCCAAATTATAAGAAATCCTATCGAAGCTACAAGTGCGGAATTTGTACCCTTCCAATTTGGATTTGTTCTACTATGTAAATATATAGCAAATATGGTCCAGGTAATAAATGCCCAAGTTTCCTTAGGATCCCAATTCCAATAGGATCCCCATGCCTCATTAGCCCATACTGCTCCACAAAGAATACCCATGGTTAAAAGAGTAAACCCTAGACTAATGACACGATAACTCCAAGAATCCAAACGCTCAGTTAATTGATATTTGTAATAATTTGGAAATGCGGGAAAAGACGTGTTTTTTAAAAAGAAATCGAAAGAATTTCGAAATCTAATGATTAGAAGAGCGGCGGATAATAAGGATCCGCACAAAAGAGTTGCATAGCTTAGTAACATCATACTGACATGCATCATTAACCACTGAGATTGTAGAGCAGGTACTAGTATTGTGGATTGATGCATTTCAGTTAAAAGACCCGATGTGGCAAAGCCTTGCGTTAAAATAGTACTTGGCGTAGTTATTGTGCTTAAATCATTTTTCGATTTTTGTATCTTAGGAATAGTATGAAGAATATACAGAGCCCATGAAAGGAAGATCAATGACTCATATAAATTACTTAATGGAAAATGTCCCGAAGAAACCCAACGAGAAACTAAGAATCCTGTTATAGAGAAAAAAGTAGTTATCATTCCTTTTTCTGACGAATCACGTAATCCCCTAAGTTCACGAACTAATAAGGTTATCAAATGAATCGTAATCACAATTGAAATGGTTGAGAAAGAGATATGAGTTAGTATATGTTCTAAAGTTGCAAATAGCATAAGGATAAGGTCCCATTACAAAATTGGAAATTTCTAATTTAATCCATTTTTAAATCTATTGTATTCTTTTTCGAGAATGCCGCCACTCGGACTCGAACCGAGATGCTTGAGCACTGCTTCCTAAGAGCAGCGTGTCTACCAATTTCACCATGGCGGCTAACTTAAAATAATAGTGAACTTAAAAGAATAATAGTTATTTTCTCACGAATCGTCGAGATTGGGAGAGGCCATAGAATTTAGGAACATTATAATTTAATCATTAACTAGAAATAATTTTGTATTTTAGAAAAATTTATAGAATGAAAGCCTTTACGCTCTTATTAATATGATTTACCAGTCCTAAACTCATTTATATGGGAATTTTGGATAAGATTGGATAAGATAGGTAGAGGTTGTATGTCCTATTGCAAGAATAGTCTACTTTTGGTAATAGAATCCTCATTTTTTTTTTTATGAGGATTCTATAATTAATCTGAATTATTCATTCAGATTAAATAATTGGAATTTCTTTGGGTTGGGATAGTTCAATTCGGATTATTCCAAAACCTTATTATTTGTTTGTTTGTTGCCCAGAAAAACCTTTTGGTTTTGGATGCTCGTTGCCGCTAGAAAATGGTCTTGATTTTGCTAAAGAATAAGATTGTACTATGGAAAAATAAGTCTTTTTCTTCCAAAGATTTTTACGAATACGTTTTTTTGACATCGAAGTACGTTTTTTTGGAACTGCCATTTAAAAGGGGAATTCTTTTTTCTAGTTGTATGTGAAAGACATCTATTGCCGCAAATCAATCCTTCTTTCCGTTTTTTCTTAGTATTTATACTTAGATACTGAAAGATACTGAAATTCAAAATTCTTTTTTAGTTCATTTTGTCTAATGTGGATAAGACAAGAGTTTTTTAAGGCTTTCTATTTAAATCAATTTATATATCAAATATACCCCATATATAAATATATGGTATGGGGGATAAGCCCTCATATAAGATGGGGAGATAAAAAGAAGGTAAAATTTAATTAGTTAATTAAGTTCGGAACGTTATTTCATAATTGAATTCCAATCAAAAAAAAAAAATACTTAGTCTCTTAAACAAGACATTCTAAAACTTAGAGAATTCTAGTCATTAGGATTTCCGTTTTATATGAAGTAAGCAATATTTGAGAATTTCCTATACTATAGATTCTTTGGAATTCAATCAATCAATTACGAAACAAGGGAGCTCCTTTATTTTAAGAGAAAGAAATACAAAAATGAATAGAAAGTAAAATGATTCAATCTTTTTTTGTAGTTTAATAAATATTTTTTTTTTTAACTAATAACTAGATAACATAACTAGATAACAAAATTCTTTGATTCACTTTTTTTTGAATTTAAGCAACTAAACCCATTCCAAATTTTTGAATATTTTAATGAGATAAATTTTGAAAAATCCGGAATTCCATTATTTTTTCTTATTCTTATTTTGTTTTTTAATTCCTTTAGAGAGATATAAGAGTAGGTTTGGTGAATCGGAAACAATTCTATTTTATAGAAAAATTGAACTATAAATTTCAACTAAAAATTGCTATTTCTTTTCTTATGGAACATACATATCAATATGCCTGGGTAATCCCTCTTCTCCCACTTCCAGTTATTATGTCAATGGGATTTGGACTTTTTCTTATTCCGACAGCAACAAAAAATCTTCGTCGCATATGGGCTTTTCCTAGTATTTTACTCTTAAGTATAGCTCTGGTATTCTCAGTTCACCTGTCTATTCAACAAATAAATGGAAGTTCTATCTATCAATATCTATGGTCTTGGACCATCAATAACGATTTTTCTTTAGAATTTGGATACTTGATCGATCCCCTTACGTCTATTATGTTAATACTAATTACTACTGTAGGAATCTTGGTTCTTATTTATAGTGACGATTATATGTCTCACGATGAAGGATATTTGAGATTTTTTGTTTATATAAGTTTTTTTAATACTGCCATGTTGGGATTGGTTACTAGTTCCAATTTGATACAAATTTATTTTTTTTGGGAACTTGTCGGAATGTGTTCCTATTTATTGATAGGCTTTTGGTTTACACGGCCAATTGCAGCGAGTGCTTGCCAAAAAGCTTTTGTAACTAATCGTGTAGGGGATTTTGGTCTGTTATTAGGAATTTTAGGTTTTTTTTGGATAACAGGTAGTTTAGAGTTTCGGGATTTGTTCAAAATAGCTAATAACTGGATTCCTAATAATGGGATTAATTCCTTACTTACTACTTTGTGTGCTTTTTTATTATTCCTTGGTGCAGTTGCAAAATCTGCACAATTCCCTCTTCACGTATGGTTACCCGATGCTATGGAAGGACCCACTCCCATTTCGGCTCTTATACACGCAGCAACTATGGTTGCTGCGGGGATTTTTCTTCTAGCTCGACTTCTTCCTCTTTTCATATCCCTACCCTGGATAATGAGTTTTATTTCTTTAGTAGGTACAATAACACTCTTCTTAGGAGCCACTTTAGCTCTTGCTCAGAGAGATATTAAAAGAAGCTTAGCCTATTCTACAATGTCTCAATTGGGTTATATGATGTTAGCTCTCGGTATAGGTTCTTATGAAGCTGCTTTATTCCATTTGATCACTCATGCTTATTCGAAAGCTTTATTGTTCTTAGGATCCGGATCCGTTATTCATTCAATGGAACCTCTTGTTGGATATTCACCAGATAAAAGTCAGAATATGGTTCTTATGGGTGGTTTAAGAAAATACGTTCCAATTACAAGAACTACTTTTTTATGTGGTACACTTTCTCTTTGTGGTATTCCACCTCTTGCTTGCTTCTGGTCCAAAGATGAAATCCTTAGTAATAGCTGGTTGTATTCACCTTTTTTTGGAATAATAGCCTCTTTTACTGCAGGATTAACTGCATTTTATATGTTTCGGATATATTTACTTACTTTTGATGGGCATTTGCGTGTTCATTTTCAAAATTACAGCAGTACTAAAGAAGGTTCGTTGTATTCAATATCCTTATGGGGAAAAGGCATATCCAAAGGAGTCAATAGAGATTTTGTTTTATCAACAATGAAGGATAGAGTTTCTTTCTTTTCACAAAATAGACCTCAAATTCCTGGTAATACAAGAAATAAGATAGGATCCTTTAGTACTCCTTTTGGGGCTAAAAACACTTTTGTCTATCCTCATGAAACGGGAAATACTATGCTATTTCCTCTTCTTATATTACTGCTTTTTACTTTGTTCATTGGATCTATAGGAATCCATTTTGATAATGGAATAAAAGGTAATGGAATATCGGAGTTAACCATATTATCAAAGTGGCTAACTCCTTCAATAAACTCTTTTCAGGAAAGTTCTAATTCTTCCATAAATTCATATGAATTTATCATTAATGCAATTTCTTCTGTAAGTTTAGCAATTCTTGGTCTATTCATAGCATATATCTTCTATGGATCTACTTATTCTTTTTTTCAGAATTTGAATTTTCTAAATTCCCTTGTAAAAGGGAATCAAAAAAAAAACTTTTTGGATCAAGTAAAAGAAAAGATATACAGCTGGTCATATAATCGTGGTTATATAGATGTTTTCTATACTAGGGTCTTTATCTTGGGTATAAGAAGATTAGCCGAACTAACGAATTTTTTCGATAAAGGTGTTATTGATGGAATTACCAATGGAGTAGGTCTTGCTAGTTTTTGTATAGGAGAAGAAATTAAATATGTAGGGGGGGGGCGAATATCGTCTTATCTATTCTTTTTTTTATGTTATGTATCCTTGTTCTTATTCTTTTTTCCATGAAAATGGATTATTCCATGAATTCCTCAAAACGAGGCTCATCAAAATGCAAAATCTAAGACTACTATAAGACTACTAATAAAATAAGAAAAAAATTCGAACGATTAAATTACTTCTCCCGAATATCCAACTGACTGATTAATTTCTTATAACGTACTCTATTTTTCTTTGCCAAATAAGCCAGCAAACGTTGACGTTTTCCCAAAAGTCTTCGTAGACCTCTTTCCGATGAAAAATCTTTTTTGTGTAATTCCAAATGTAAAGCAAGTCTCCGTATCTTATTGGTGAAACTGAATACTTGAAATTCAACAGAACCCCTGTTTTCCTGTTTTTCTTCTTTAACCATAAATCAAAAAATTTTTCTACCTCCTTTCTTTTTCATGTATTTTTCTGATCAGGAAAAATAAAAAATTATGTCAGTTATTTTGAAGTTATTCTAATCTCGTACACACAAAAATTTGCAATTATTCATCTACTGCTGGAATCTGGAATTTGGATTTATTTTATCGATGCAAATCCAATTTGCATAGAAGGGTACATTCTTTTATTTTAGATAGAAGAAATGTTTCTTCTATCTAAAATAAAAGAATTTTGCTGATTTATTTATTGCTATATCCAATTTATAGAATTGATATACCATTTAATTGATATAATTTAGCAAAATGAAACACAGCATATGCATCCATCTTTCGGCTC